AATATTTCTGTGAGATTCCAGGTATTCTATAGTTCCTTCCGCGCCAATTGCCAATTCTTGGTCATTGAGATTCATGAGAGATTGGGATTAATATTTAGGGATAGATATTACCTCTCTTTTTCTCCTCTTTCAAATAAATTGAAATGATTGAAGTTTTTCTATTTGGAATCGTCTTAGGTCTAATTCCTATTACTTTGGCTGGATTATTCGTAACTGCATATTTACAATACAGACGCGGTGATCAGTTGGACCTTTGATTGAGTAACATCTTTTTTTTTTTGATTGACCTCCTCCTTAATCTGCAGGGGGTCAAATTCAGGTTGCAGTTCAAGTTAGTGAAGTTGTTTTATTGTGATTCGACATTAAAAGAACAGAATCACGCTCTGTAGGATTTGAACCTACGACATCGGGTTTTGGAGACCCACGTTCTACCGAACTGAACTAAGAGCGCTTTCTTATGACAGCAGATACGACTGTCAAGAAAAGGATTCTTTTTGTACCCCCAATACATTTTGCATGCATTGCATATAGTATCATAAAATAAAAGATTATGTCCAATTTTCATCGATCTCAATTGACCCCTCGTTACTGGCCATAGGAAAAATAATAGGTAGGGATGACAGGATTTGAACCCGTGACATTTTGTACCCAAAACAAACGCGCTACCAAGCTGCGCTACATCCCTTTTCATTGTTGTACAGTGTCATTGTAGAGAATCCCTGTCTTGTTTTCCACATCGTTATTTCCTCTATCTATATACAATTTCTCTTGCCATTTCTTCTTTTTGGTCTCATATCTCATATAATAAAAGAATTATTTACATATGAAACCTAACGTATAAAAGAATTAATATTTATCGGTAATGCTCAGGAAGAGGGGGTCATCTTTTTCTGTTTTAGGTACAAGTGGATCTCATCTACCGGATCATTGTACATATCCATTTTAGTTAGGGATTCCGCGTACAAATACAAGTGATCTTTAACTACATATGCATCTGATCATATATGTATTCCAATAAAGAAGGAGGATTTTCAATGCGAGATATAAAAACATATCTCTCCGTGGCACCTGTGCTAACTACTCTATGGTTTGGGTCTTTAGCAGGTCTATTGATAGAGATCAATCGTTTATTCCCAGATGCGTTGGTATTCCCCTTTTTTTCATTCTAGTTACTGATATGGGAATGGATGAATGAAGAAGATTAGAGATACAATAAATTCTCTGTGACCAACCCCCCCCCCTTTTTTTTTTCAGTTCTTTAGGATAGGAAGGAAAGAGAAAGAATAAAAGTGGATTGAACCTCAGTCAAACTCGGGTTCAGGATAGAATTAATAGAGGTAGAACAGAAATAGAAATGGGGGTCTAGGGCAGGCTGTTCGAGATCATATAAGATAGTAAATGAAATGCTGGGATTAGGAATAATGAATAGTTAGAAATAATTGTATTACTTATGATTTTATTACTTTATTGATTGCAACGAAATCTTTCATAATTGGATTTCGAGTTAGCAACCTATTTTCTATTTATTTTTCGTTCCTTTCTTCTTCTTCGGTTCGGATCGAAAATAGAAGAATTGAGTGAATCCAAAGGAGGTTCATGGCCAAGGGTAAAGATGTCAGAGGAATAGTTATTTTGCAATGTACCAGTTGTGTCCGAAATGATTTCAATAAAGAATCGCGAGGCACTTCCAGATATATTACTCAAAAGAATCGACACAATACACCTAGTCGATTGGAATTGAGAAAATTCTGTCCTTATTGTTACAAGCATACGATTCATGGGGAGATAAAGAAATAGATCGAACGGAACACGTGTACCATCCTTCCAAGGAACAGGAAGAAATTATATATATATAAACAAATCAAGTCCTATTTCGGTCGGATCCGAAATGAATGAAGAAATGGGATTTTAGAGATAAGGAATAAACCATGGATAAATCCAAGCGACTCTTTCGTAAATCCAAGCGATCTTTTCGTAGGCGTTTGCCCCCAATTGGATCGGGGGATCGAATTGATTATAGAAACATGAGTTTAATTAGTCAATTTATTAGTGAACAGGGAAAAATATTATCTAGACGAGTGAATAGATTGACCTTGAAACAACAACGATTAATTACTATTGCTATAAAACAAGCTCGTATTTTATCTTCGTTACCTTTTCTTAATAATGAGAAACAATTTGAGAAAACCGAGTCGATCCCTAGAACTACTGGTCCTAGAACCAGAAATAAATAGGCCTACTCCTCAATTGAATCAAAACAACTCTAATTGGAATTCAAAATCAGATTGATTGATGTTTTGTTCGAAAAAGCCGAGAGATTTGATTGTTGCGTCGTAATAGAATAAAAAAAAGAATGGGAGAAGAAGAAATCTGTTTTTTTTTGAAACGTGTTCGTTCATTCCTACTACTTATCTTATCATATTAATTTCTACTCTACCTTCCCGGAGGTCATTCTCCGGGGAACTCCGTTTAAATCATTCCGGTGAATTCCTTCCAATCTCCTTATTTGATGATCTCATTGGAAATCATGTAAAGACAATTCCTATTTGATATAGCTATTTGTGCAGGTATTTTACGATTAAGAAGCAACTGCCTCTTGTACAGATCATGTATTAATCGACTATAACTATAGGATACCCTATTCTCACGAGTTACTGCATTTATCCGAGTGATCCACAAACGACGAAAATCTCTCTTTCGCCTGCCTCTATCCCGATGAGTGGACACCAAAGCTCTCATTTTCTGTTGAGTAGTAGTTCGAGTAAGTCTTGAATGGGCCCCTCGAAAGGTTGATGCAAATAAACGAATTTTTGTTCGACGTCTCCGAGCTATATATCCTCGTCTAACTCTGGTCATTGAATCAAATTAAACTTTGATGAATAACTAATCGATTTCTTTTCTTTCAGTCATTCTTTTCCCCTCTCCTGATTTATTAATAACAAAACGGATTCTTCCGATGTATAAAATAAAAATTCCAATGGCTTTTGCTACTATGACCTTCCCAACCACGATTTTTTATTTCTTCCAGGCATTTATTTCACCTCAAAATAAGAAATTTTACCGATATTTGGTATAAAATAGGTATAAAATAAATAGGTAGTAAATGTAAATGGATAAATAAATAAATAGTGGCTTCCATCGTTTCTATGGTTACTTCTTAAACGGTGAGGCCCTCTCTATACACCGGAGCCCCTTCCCTCATTTAATCAATGTTATTGGTAACTTGTACAGTTCACACTCTTTGGCTCTACCCATGAATTATCCAGTAATAGGTCTTTTCACAATGAGATCTATTCATACAGTGACGGCATTTAATTATGAAGGTTGGCTAGGTAGCTGACCCTGTTAGTCCGTTCTTGCAAGAGTAGGAGCATAATATTTCTGCTTCTTAAATACCATTTCCCCCGCTTAATGGATAACCATTTGCTACCAATGGAGAATTGCTTTTCATCTCAAATCGAGGTGATTGGATTTGCACCAATGGAAACCATAAATTCCATACACAATAGAGGTATATGATAGATCTTTATTTTTAGATAGTGAATGGAGTTCTTCCATTCTATCCCATTCATTGGTACTGGTCATTGAGACTGGAAAAATTGTCTCATTTGTTCTAGCTCATGATCTGAACGAGTCGCACATACACCCTAGTACATGTTCCTCGACGCTGAGGACATCCTCGAAGAGCTGGGGATTTCGTGACATTTCTGATTGGCTGTCTTGTGTTTCTAATAAGTTGTTTAATAGTTGGCATGCTGAATCGTATACAGAATGGGCTGGTTTAGATCGATCCTAACCGGATGATTATGAATTACTTCCATTTACTATTTTATTTTACCCGGGTAAGAAGATAAAAGATCAAATCACGGTTCATTCGAATTATGATTCGAAATGGAATCACGGATTTATGCGAAATCCCCGGTATTTTCGACCGCTACAAGATCAACAATGCCATGAGCTTGGGCTTCTGCTGCTGACATAAAAACATCTCTTTCCATGTCTTCGGATACAACCCATAAAGGATTGCCCGTTCTTTGTACATAAACCCTTGTGAGGATTTCGCGGAGTTTCAGTAGTTCTTCCGCTTCCAGGATAAATTCTCCTGTGGGTGCCTCATAAAAAGAACTAGCAGGTTGGTGGATCATAACCCTGATGATATAACATAATAAACGATTCCTCTATCTCGCATGATCGGGCGAAAGGAAGGTATAAAGAATAACAAACAAGAAGAAAAAGATAGAATTGAACAACCGTACAGGCATCTTTTGTGCATTGCATACGGCTCTGCAATGGAATTTCTTTTTCCCTTCCATCAAAGAAAGAGACAAATAGAATCCATCAGACCCAGATCGTTGAATGATCCATTTACCATCCTTCCTTTCGTAGGAGTCAAAAAATACTATGATGGTTCCGTTGCTTTCTATATTTATCTCGTCTGAGATTCAGCAATCCCAAAGTTTCTTTTTGATCTGATCAAATAAGGAAAAAAGAATCTTTTTTTTTTTCATACTCTTTCATAACATAAATATCGGAAAGAGACTTCTGGTGTGGAAGCAAAAAGGTTTGTGACGCTGAAATGGAACCCCGATACATAAGATCAAATCGGAAATAACCTTTGTTTCATACTACTATCTCGATACATAATCTCATGTTATGAAAAAACGAGAATGGTTTGCTCATATCGAACTCGAAGTGCCATGCTATTATTACTTATTATTTATATTCCATATGGCGAAGGCATAGTCTTCTTTTTCTCTCAAATAAAAAACTCATTGGCGCCAAGCGTGAGGGAATGCTAGACGTTTGGTAATTTCTCCTCCGACCAGGATGAAAGATCCCATTGAAGCGGCTAATCCCATGCATATTGTATGCACATCTGGTGGCACAAATTGCATAGTATCATAAATAGATATTCCTGGTATTACCCATCCGCCGGGAGAGTTTATAAACAAATAAAGATCCCTGGTATCATCCTCTATGCTGAGATATACCATGAGACCAACAAGTTGATTCGAGATCTCGCTATCAACCTCTTGGCCTAAAAAAAGTAATCTTTCTCGATAAAGTCGGTTGATTAGGACAAAGTTGTATCCTTTAGGAACCGTACACGCACCTTTGGATGCATACGGTTCAAAAAATAAAAATTGCGAAACAAAAAAAGAATCAATGTGTCGATTCCAGCCCTTTTCTCTTTTCGTAGCAGGGTTTTTCCTAACGAAGGGGCTTTTTCTTCCATTTTTCAAGAAACATGAGTTTTGACTTGACTTGCTTCCCTAGAATTCACTGAACTTATCGAACTAACCTCTCATTGATGTATTGTTTCATCGAGATCCAAATCACGATGTAATTTTCTTGTTCCTGAATGGGCCTCTTCAATTCTTTTAGGTTTATGCTCTACTCCGGGTAAAGATCTGCCCGAATTCTATTTGCACATATAGGACAAATAATCTCAGTACCACTTCTTTTTGCTACGACTTCTTTTTTTTTTTTCAATTCGTTTCATGTCTTCCGCCCAATATATGATGTATTCATCATATTACTCCATTGATTGGCAGTATGAGATCACTCATATGGTATAAAGGAATCATTTATGATACGAATGGTAATCATACATAGATTACCAATTTGGTATTTTCTGAACGGAGCCTGTATACTTCATTTTATTGGTCCAAGCCAACCATAAATTCTTCTAATTGATAATATGGATCCCCCAATAAATTGATCTAATTGCACTTCACGCTCCGAATTATTGATGGTTCAATCAATCTTTCTTGGGCGAAAGAGAGGATATCTCCATCGGGGGAGAGAACGGGGAAATCCCATATGACCCAATATGTCTGACAAGTCGCACTATACGTCAACCCAAACTGCATCTTCCTCTCCAGGACTCCGAAAAGGTACTTTTGGAACACCAATGGGCATTAAATTAAAGAAAAAGAGGTTAAGTACTATACTTCACTTTGATGTGGAAACGTAACAACGGGTTTATTGTCTTCATAATATTGCCGTTTATCGTATTTTATCCATAGATTCGAAGGTTCATGGAGGAAGACAGAATGAATAAAGAAAAATTCTTACGAATGGATCGTTTGAATGATGAACAAGTATCTATGCATTCGCTCACAAAAAATGGGACCAGCCCCCATTGCGTATTGGTACTTATTGGGTATAGAATAGATCTGCTTCTCTTTGTTCCTACGAACAGAATTGTTCAATTATTACCAACGGAACGAAATAAATATTAACCCTTGCTTCGGGATAATCCACTGAAAAGGTGAGGTCCATAGCATAGTCTTTTCCAATGCGATAAAGTTACATAGTGTCTATTTTTTCTTTGATAAAGGGGTATTTCCATGGGTTTACCTTGGTATCGTGTTCATACTGTCGTATTGAATGATCCCGGTCGGTTGCTTTCTGTCCATATAATGCATACAGCTCTAGTTTCTGGTTGGGCCGGTTCGATGGCTTTATACGAATTAGCAGTTTTTGATCCCTCTGACCCCGTTCTTGATCCAATGTGGAGACAAGGTATGTTCGTTATCCCTTTCATGACTCGTTTAGGAATAAACAATTCATGGGGTGGTTGGAGTATCACAGGAGGAACTATAACGAATCCGGGTATTTGGAGTTACGAAGGTGTGGCCGGGGCACATATTGTGTTTTCTGGCTTGTGCTTCTTAGCAGCTATCTGGCATTGGGTGTATTGGGACCTAGAAATATTCTGTGATGAACGTACGGGAAAACCCTCTTTGGATTTGCCCAAGATCTTTGGAATTCATTTATTTCTCTCAGGGGTGGCTTGCTTTGGGTTTGGCGCATTTCATGTAACAGGCTTGTATGGTCCTGGAATATGGGTGTCCGATCCTTATGGCCTAACCGGAAAAGTACAATCTGTAAATCCAGCGTGGGGCGCGGAAGGTTTTGATCCTTTTGTTCCGGGAGGAATAGCCTCTCATCATATTGCAGCGGGGACATTGGGCATATTAGCGGGTCTATTCCATCTTAGTGTCCGCCCGCCCCAACGTCTATACAAAGGATTACGTATGGGCAATATTGAAACGGTCCTTTCCAGTAGTATCGCTGCTGTCTTTTTTGCAGCTTTCGTTGTTGCTGGAACTATGTGGTATGGTTCAGCAACTACCCCGATCGAATTATTTGGTCCCACTCGTTATCAGTGGGATCAGGGATACTTCCAGCAAGAAATATATCGAAGGGTTGGTGCCGGGCTAGCCGAAAATCTGAGTTTGTCGGAAGCTTGGTCTAAAATTCCCGAAAAATTAGCTTTTTATGATTACATCGGTAATAATCCGGCGAAAGGGGGATTATTCAGAGCAGGCTCAATGGATAACGGGGATGGAATAGCTGTTGGATGGTTAGGACACCCCATCTTTAGAGATAAAGAAGGGCATGAGCTTTTTGTACGTCGTATGCCTACTTTTTTTGAAACATTTCCAGTAGTTTTGGTAGACGGAGACGGAATTGTGAGAGCCGATGTTCCTTTTAGAAGGGCAGAATCAAAGTATAGTGTCGAACAGGTAGGTGTAACTGTTGAGTTCTATGGTGGCGAACTCAATGGAGTCAGTTATAGTGATCCCGCTACTGTGAAAAAATATGCTAGACGTGCCCAATTGGGTGAAATTTTTGAATTAGATCGTGCTACTTTGAAATCCGATGGTGTTTTTCGTAGCAGTCCAAGAGGTTGGTTCACTTTTGGACATGCTACGTTTGCTTTGCTCTTCTTTTTCGGACACATTTGGCATGGCGCTAGAACCTTGTTCAGAGATGTTTTTGCTGGTATTGACCCAGATTTGGATGCTCAAGTGGAATTTGGGGCATTCCAAAAACTTGGAGATCCAACTACAAAGAGACAAGTAGTCTGATACAACATTGCTCTGGTATCTTTCGCCTCTATTTGATTTTTTTTTGATTTGACATAAGGGATTGGAGAAATCTTGATTTTCATCATCGCCTTTTCTTTGACTCTTGCCCTTTCTTTATCTGGGAAATGATCCCAAATGAATAGGTGTGGAAGCTATAATTGTAAACCACGATCGAATCTATGGAAGCATTGGTTTATACATTCCTGTTAGTCTCGACTTTAGGGATCATTTTTTTCGCTATCTTTTTTCGAGATCCGCCTAAGGTTCCGACTAAAAAGATGAAATGATTTTTCATTATCTCAATTGAAGTAATGAGCCCCCCAATATGGGAGGTTCATTATTTCAACTAGTCCCCGTGTTCCTCGAATGGATCTCTTAGTTGTTGAGAGGGTTGCCCAAAAGCGGTATATAAGGCGTACCCAGTAAAGCTTACAAGTGAACCAGATATGGAGATGGCGACTAGGGTTGCTGTTTCCATTATTAGATAATTTCAAGACCACGATCGATCTACGCTACGATAAGATCGTTTATTTACAACGAAATAGTATACAAAGTCAACAGATCTCAACCAATGCAATAGGATTTATGGCTACACAAACCGTTGAGGGTAGTTCTAGATCTGGGCCAAGACGAACTATTACAGGGGATTTATTGAAACCATTGAATTCGGAATATGGTAAAGTGGCTCCTGGATGGGGAACTACCCCCTTCATGGGTGTCGCAATGGCTCTATTTGCGATATTCCTATCTATTATTTTGGAGATTTATAATTCTTCCGTTTTACTGGATGGAATTTCAATGAATTAGGTCCCATAAGAACCATGAAGTCCTAGCTTTTCAATCCAAAATGAATCACTTAGGACTCGGATTTCTAGGCCATTCTGGTAGTTCGACCGTGGAATTCCGTTGTTTCGGTATTTCCGGAATATGAGTGTGTGACTTGTTATAATTGATCCTATTGATAGTACAGAGAATAGGTCTGTCATCTCGATAGAGATGGTTCTACCTCGTCGGATATTCATTCTAGTATCTGGAGCACGGAATATATGGAATAGATCAATAAATATTTGAACTATGATTCATACCTACTATTCAGACCTCGCGACCGGACTCCAACAAATTTTCAAACAACGAGTCATAAATCGAACGATTTTTCTTCCTTCAGAATTATGCTTATTTTGACCGAAGGACCAATGTTTCTATGGATTTTTAGTCATTCCATCCATTCATTGAATAAGTGATGATCAAATGGTTCTTACTCAGAGAACCTTTGGGCTTAGCTTGGGCGCTTTATTGAATCATCGTGGTTCTAGTATGAATCTGAGGTTTCAATCGATTCATAGGGTCTCCACAAGAGAATTCCTATCAATAGTAAACAAAACATATAGTAAATCCGTATTACGCACAAACAAAAACAACAAATCCAAAATAAAATAAATAGGGGAGGAGAAGATTCAAGAGGCCTGTAACGATCAACATAAAGACGAATGAGCCAACTTGATATTTTGGCATTATCATCACATCACAAAGAAGAGATTCCGGATTTTGGTTCCTTCGCTTCGTATCTTCAGGGACGATTGAATCAAGTGGCTAAGAAGTTTCAAACTTTCTATTACATATCCGTTGCAACCACTATTTGGGTGTTTTTGCTTGAGCCGTACGAGATGAAATTCTCATATACGGTTCTCAGAGGGGGAGTCTCTTTGGTTTACCTATCTCAATAAAGTATATGATTGGTTCGAGGAGCGTCTCGAGATTCAGGCGATTGCAGATGATATAACTAGTAAATATGTTCCTCCTCATGTCAACATATTTTATTGTCTAGGAGGGATCACACTTACTTGTTTTTTAGTACAAGTAGCTACCGGTTTTGCTATGACTTTTTACTATCGTCCGACCGTTACAGAGGCTTTTGCCTCTGTTCAATACATAATGACTGAAGCCAACTTTGGTTGGTTAATCCGATCAGTTCATCGATGGTCAGCAAGTATGATGGTGCTAATGATGATCCTACACGTATTTCGTGTGTATCTCACAGGTGGATTTAAAAAACCTCGCGAATTGACTTGGGTTACAGGTGTGATTTTGGCTGTATTGACTGCATCTTTTGGTGTAACTGG